GTTTAGCCACTTTTTCAGAAAGGATCGAACTCCATATAGACAAGTTATTCTCCGAAGAATCTTATTATTAGAAATAGTGATACATAAGAAAAATAAAAGAATAAATAAGAAGATATTCGACCCCCACCTATATATTTAATCCCTTCTCCTATAAAAAAGCTGGCAACACCAACTCCATTTGTTATTCCATCAATTATATATTTATCAAAAAACTCAGTTAATTCAGTTAGCCTTCTTATACTAAAGATGAAAATTCGAGTATAAAAAAGATCTATATAACCACGATTATATGACCAATTATATATCCAATTTTGTATTTTGTTTAAGAAAACTCTTTTAGAAAACCTTGTTACAAAAAAATTAATAAAAGACAAAATTTTAAAGAAAGAATAAGCAGATCCATAGAAAATATAAGCTATGATTAATCCAAAAAGTGCAATACTTAGTGAAAAAATTGCATTTTGTAAAAATTCGTCATTATTTAAAGAATGATTAAAATGGTGATAAAAAACATCTGGTAATGGAGTTAACCATTTTGATAATATATCCTCTTGACAAAAAGGTATTCCTAGTAATCCAACAAACAAAGTAAATAACACTAATATCGAAAGAGGAAATAACATAAGATTATCCGATTCATAAGGACATATCAAAGTATCTCTTTTTCTAACGTAAATATTAAAGTAGAGTATTCTATCTAATCCATTATGAATTTTAAATAATTTTTGTGAAAAAAATGAAATTCGATTATTTATTGGTGATAAAAAAAAAGATTTATGAACATCATTAGATTTTTTTTTTCCCCATAAAGAGATTGATGAAAAATAGTTTTTTTTACTACTACTATAATCTTGGAAATTAACACGCAAGTAACCATCAAAAGTAAGTAAATATACCCGAAACATATAAAAACCCGTTAATCCTGCGGTGAAACAAGCTAGTATTGCAAAAGATGATGAATACAACCAACTATCATTAAGTATTTCGTCTTTAGACCAAAAACAAGCAAAGGGTGGAATGCCACAAAGGGAAAATGTACCAACTAAGAATGCAATTCTTGTAATTGGAACATATTTTTGTAAACCACCCATAAGAAAAAGATTCTGACTTTTTTCTGGTGAATAGCCAACAACAGGTTCCATTGAATGAATAATAGATCCAGATCCCAAAAACAATAAAGCCTTTGAATAAGCATGAGTAATTAAATGAAATAAAGCAGCTCTATAAGAGCCTATACCTAGAGCTAGTATAATATAACCTAATTGAGACATTGTGGAATAGGCTAAACTTCTTTTAATGTCTCTTTGAGCAAGAGCCAAAGTAGCTCCTAATAGTAGTGTTAATACCCCTATAAAAGAAATAATATTCATTATATAAGGTATAGACATAAAAAGAGGAGTAAGTCGAGCTACCAGAAAAATTCCTGCCGCTACCATAGTAGCAGCATGTATAAGGGCTGAAATAGGAGTGGGACCCTCCATAGCATCAGGTAACCATACATGAAGGGGGAATTGTGCAGATTTAGCAACTGCACCTAAGAATAATAAAGAAGCACACAAAGTAGTAAATAAAGGATTGACTCCATTAGTTTGTATTAAATTATCAGTTATCTTAAATAAATAGCGAAATTCTACACTACCTGTTATACAATAAAATCCTATTATTCCTAATAATAAACCAAAATCTCCTATACGATTAGTTACAAAAGCCTTTTGACAAGCACTTGCTGCAATTGGTCGTGTAAACCAAAAACCTATTAATAAATAGGAACTCATTCCAACTAGTTCCCAAAAGATATAAATTTGTATTAAATTGGAACTAGTAACTAATCCCAACATAGAGCTATTGAAAAAGCTGAGATAAGCAAAAAATCGCAAATATCCTTGATCATGATACATATAATTGTCACTATAAATAAGAACCAGGATCCCAACAGTAGTAATTAAGATTGAAAGAATAGAAGTAAGCGGATCAATCAAATAACCAAACTCTAATGAAAAATCATTATGAATCAGCCACGACCATAAATATTGATAAATAAAATTTCGATTTATTTGGTAAATAGAAATACTTGCCGAGAATACCATAGTTATACTTAATAATAAGGCACTATTAAAAGCCCATATGCGACGAAGACTTTTTGTTACTTTTGGAAAAATTAAAAGTCCTAATCCTATTAAAATAGTAACTGGAAGTGGAAGAAAGGGTATTATCCACGCGTATTGGTATGTATGTTCCATAAAGATATATATATATATGTTTTATAAAAAGAAATGTTTCATAATAAATTGAAATTCAAATAGATATTTTTATATTATACTTTACATTTACACTCATTTTTGACTCACTCATGATTATGGAATCATCTTTTATTTTAGTATAATAAAAAAATAATGTGAAATGAAATATAATTGATCATTTGAATCCTTTTATTTAGAATGGGGTTTATAGCAATGTTAGGATACTCCAAACTATTTAATAAAATAAAACTTTTTTTGTTTACGTCTCAATTACATTAAATAAAGTCTAAATAGTAAAAATGACTAAAAAAGGAATCATGCTTAACAAAAAAGAAGAATTTAACTAATTTTAAAAGAAAGAAAATGTGTTTCACATACAACGAGAAAAAATTATCACTTTTCAAATGGCTGTTCCAAAAAAGCGTTGTTCTAAATCAAAGAAGCGTATTCGCAAAAATCTTTGGAAAAAAGAAGGTTATTTCGCTGCAGTAAAGGCTTTTTCTTTAGCAAAATCCATTTCTACTGGATATTCAAAAAGCTTTTTTGTACAACAAAAAAACAAATAAAGAAATTGTTAAAGAAAATGATATTTCTATAAGGTTTTGATGAAAATCAATAAATGATATAAGTTTTTTATTAAATATTACTATTTTATTAAAATAATTATACAATAGAATAGAAAAACCTTTTTCTATTCTATTGTAAATGTATAAATGTATAATAAATAATTGTATAAAATAAAATAGAATTTTTGATGAATATTTTGATCTATATCGATCAAAATAAATTCCAATAAATAGAAAACAGAAAGAATTTACTTTTTAAGGATTTTCATTAACTATTCTAGAAATTGTAATTTTATTCTATATCTAGAATAGAAGAAAGCCTATGATAATCTCAATAGGAAATAATTATATATACATAATCTTGACGATTTATGATAAATTAATTATTCTTAGTTCAAGAAAGCCGCTATGGTGAAATTGGTAAACACGCTGCTCTTAGGAAGCAGTGCTAAAGCATCTCGGTTCGAGTCCGAGTAGCGGCATATAATCTAAATATAATTTTCAATAGAATATATAATATATCAAATCAAAATATATACAATATTGTAACTCTCAAAGAACTGGAATTTCCTTTTTATGATATCTTTCACCTTAGAACATATATTAACTCATATCTCTTTTTCAACTATTGCAATTGTTATTCTGATTCAATTGATGATCTTATTTGAAATTGAGATATTACATAATTCATCAGAAAGGGGCATGATATCCCTTTTTTTATCCATATTTGGATTATTGTTTTTTCGTTGGATTTCTTTAGAACATTTACCATTAAGCAATCTGTATGAGTCATTAATGTTTCTTTCATTTAGTTTGGCCATTATTTATCTAATTCAAAAGATACAAAAACAAACTAGTAAAACCTATTTAAGTAAAATAATTGCCCCAAGTATTATTTGTATTCAAAGCTTTTCTACATCAAGTCTTTTCAAAGGAATGCACCAATCCACAATTTTAGTACCTGCCCTCCAATCCCACTGGTTAATGATGCATGTAAGCATGATGTTATTAAGTTATGCAACTCTTTTATGTGGATCATTATTATCAGTTGCCTTTCTAGTCATCCAATTTAGAAAAAAACTTCAGATTGATTCTGAAGTTTTTCAAAAGATTTCCGTTTCTTCACTCTTCAATTATAACAAATATCAAATAACTGAGCGTTTAGATTATTGGAGTTATCGTTTCATTAGTCTTGGGTTCATTTTTTTAACTATAGGTATTCTGTGTGGAGCAGTATGGGCTAATGAGGCATGGGGTTCCTATTGGAATTGGGATCCAAAAGAAACTTGGGCATTTATTACTTGGGCTACATTTGCAATTTATTTACATACTAGAAAAAATAACAATTGGAAAGGTATCAATTCAGCATTTGTCGCGTTTATAGGATTCCTTATAATTTGGATATGCTATTTTGGTATCAATTTATTAGAAATAGGTCTACATAGTTATGGGTCATTTACGTTACTACAAAATTGACTCACTCAATGGAAATACATAAAATAAGGGCATATATTTCTATTTACTAAGAGTTTTGTTACCATTTTTGAGAACCATTTGACTGAACTATTGATTGATTCAAATGGTTCTCAAAAATACGAGATACCCTTAATTTTGATTTATATTGGATTTTCTTTATCTTTTCTTTCTTTTTTATTATGCAATACAGACAACTAGTTCAATTAAATAACAAAAAAGATGAAAATTCAGTAATCAAACTCAAAAATTATACATGTAATTAATAGTAATAATTTAATATTATGGTTTGTACCTTGTCAATCGAGAGGGAAAGAACAAAATCCGGATACATACCGATTCCTATTATTGGTAAAAAAATACAAATGGAAATAAATAGTTCTCGAGGTCCAGAGTCCAAAAATATAGACTTTGAAAAATGGAATAACTTGTATCCATAGAAAATTTGACGTAACATGGATAATAAATAAATGGGAGTTAATATCATTCCAATCGCCATTACAAAAGTAATTACTATTTTTGGTATTAACAAATATTTTTGGCTAGTGATTAGTCCAAAAAAGACTACTAATTCTGCAAAAAAACCACTCATTCCTGGCAAAGCAAGAGAAGCCATTGCAAAGCTACTAAACATAGTAAATCTTTTTGGCATATAAATAGATACTCCTCCCATTTGTTCGAGATAAACAAGATACATTCGATCACAACTCGTTCCGGCTAAAAAAAAAAGTGTAGCACCAATAAATCCATGAGAAAGCATTTGTAAAATCGCTCCATTAAGTCCCATATTGGTTATAGAACCAATTCCTACAATTATAAAACCCATATGAGATACAGATGAATAAGCTATTCTTTTTTTAAAATTGCCTTGACCAAGAGAAGTTGAAGCTGCATATATTATTTGTGCAGTACCTATTATTACCAACCAGGGAGAGAATATGTAATGAGCGTGAGGTAATAATTCCATGTTAATTCGAATTAATCCATATGCTCCCATTTTTAATAGGATTCCAGCTAAGAGCATACATGTACTGTAATGTGCTTCTCCATGAGTATCAGGTAACCATGTATGTAGAGGTATAATTGGTAATTTGACACCATAAGCAATTAAGAAACCGAAATACAATAGTATTTCCAATCCTATAGGATAGGATTGATTAATTAATCTTTCAAAATCTAATGTTGGTTCATTGGACCCATATATGCTCATACCAAAAACTCCCATTAAGAAAAAAAGGGAACCCCCCGCAGTATATAAAATAAATTTTGTAGCTGAATAAAGACGTTTTTTTCCTCCCCACATAGATAAAAGTAAGTAAACAGGAATTAATTCTAACTCCCACATAATGAAAAAAAGTAAAAGATCTCGAGAAGAAAATAAGCCTATTTGACCACTGTACATTGCTAGCATCAAGAAATAAAATAATCGCGCATTTCGAGTCACTGGCCAAGCTGCTAGAGTAGCTAAAGTAGTGATAAATCCTGTCAATAAAATGGGTCCTATAGAAAGTCCATCAATTCCAAGTCTCCAGTGAAAATCAAAAATATCTATCCATTTTGAATCTTCCTTTAATTGTATTAATGGATCATCTAATTGGAAATGATAACAAAAAGCATAAGTCATTAGAAGAAGCTCTACTAAACATATGCATATTGCATACCATTTATACACCTTATTTCCTCTCTGTGGAAATAAGAAAATTAGAGAACCCGCAAATATAGGAAAAACAACAAGTATTGTTAACCAAGGAAAATAACTCATGATAGATTGATAAAGAAAGAAAAAATGCATTCTATTCTGATTCTGATCAGAAAAGCCCGTGCTCGATAAATATATTTTATCAAGTACAGGCTTTTTTATTTAATTATTTAATTAAAGCTTTTTTATTTTTACTAGATTAATAAGATAGAGCCATACTTCGAGTTGTTTCCGATCCTAAATAAACACGGACACTCAAAAAATCCGTCGGGCAAGCGGATTCACATCTTTTACAACCAACACAGTCCTCTGTTCTGGGTGCAGAAGCAATTTGTTTGGCTTTACAACCGTCCCAAGGTATCATTTCTAATACATCTGTGGGACAAGCTCGTACACACTGAGTACATCCTATACAGGTGTCGTAAATTTTGACTGAATGTGACATGGTATTTATAAAATTGGATTTTTAACATAAAAATCTTCGATCTGGTAAATTTGACAAATAAAAATGGAAAATAAATTACAAAAATGATAGAAAGAATAATTATTATAATGATATGATAAGATATATATTCATCTTTGTAACTTACCAGATGAAGCAGTGGTTAACGCTAATTTGAACAATCAATATCGATATATTTTGATCATTTTTTGCGATAAAAAGTTAGAAAATTTCAATAGAATTATATAATTATCACATGCCAATGAAAATGATCAAAGAATTGGATGGACCAATTGGAATATTCAATTGAATATAAATATAAAATATAAAAAAATTACCTATTAAGACAAAAATACTCAATCAAGGCTATTTTTAAAATTATCTATTCTAATATCTAATAAATAATAAGTGAACCATAAATTAATTAATAATATGTTATTATTATAGCTATAGCAAAGCAAATATAACAATTATAACAATAGAAATTCATTTAAAATAGAGTGGATAGTCCAATTTCATAAAATATTATTATTATGAATTCCTATCTGCATCTATTTTTAGTAAAAATGATATAATGATTATCATTAATTAATCAATAGATTAGATTGATTAATACGAGTGGATTTTCTATTACGATGAATCGAGGAAACAATAGCCAACCCAATAGCTGCTTCCGCAGCTGCAATGGCTATAACAAATATGGAAAAGATGTTACCTTTTAATTGACAATTATCAAATATATCAGAAAACGTTACGAGATTCATATTAATCGAATTTAGTATAAGTTCAAGACACATAATTGCTCTTACCATATTTCGACTTGTAATCAATCCATAGATACCTATAGAAAATAAAAAGGCACTCAAAAAAAGTAAATATTCAAACATCATTAGCAAGCTCCCTTAAAATATGAAAAAGCATTCAATCGATTAGAACAAATAAAAGTCATTATACAAAAGTATAAAATGGTTATTGCGAAAAATATGTATAATTTACCCCTAAAATATTGAAAAAGGAATGAACAAAAGAATTAGTTATCTAATTCAAAATAGGAAATGTTAATAATTTTGTCTCAGTGTAAGTCTTCTTTATTGGCGAGCCATAGTAATTGCACCTATCAAAGAAATTAAAAGAATTATAGAAATTAGTTCAAACGGAAGAAAAAAATCTGTTGATAAATGAATTCCTATTTGTTGAATGCTATTTCTGAGATCCTGTTCTATAATTTGATTTGATCGTGTAGTCCAAATAATTCCGTACCAAGATGTATTTTGTATAGTAGTTATCAATGAAAAAAAAATAGTTGTACAAATCAACCAAGTTATTCCATTTCCAAGGGTAAAAAAATCCGAATTATTAGAATATTCCGAACCATTCATGAACATTATAGCAAATATAATTAAAATATTGATAGCTCCTACATAGATAAGGAGTTGTGCAGCAGCTATAAAGTAAGAATTTGATAAAATGTAAAATAAAGATATACAAATAAGAACCAATCCCAAAGAAAAAGCAGAGTAAATGGGATTGTTAAATAGTACTACTCCCAGACTTCCTAATAAAAGAACTGATCCCAGAAATAGTACAAAAAGGTCATGTATTGGTCCAGGTAAATCCATTATGTAAAAAAAGAAATCATTTTCACTATTTCGTGAACTTACTAATTAGTTGAGGAAAGTTACTATTTACTTATATATTTTATATAATATATATCTATTTTATATATAATATATATATATTGTCTCTTTGCTTTTTTTTATTTAGGATAGAATAATTGCATGAAATCGCAATATTGTAATTAATGTAAAAAAAGAAAAATAGGGGTTTGGGGTGGATACTACTTTTAAAAGTTATTTAAACCTTAAATATTATCTTCAAATAAAAAAAAGATATTTGAAATTTAGAAAAAATCCAATCAAGAGTTCTTTTATTTCTAAAAACCAGAAAATTGTAAAATGACAAATGAAATAAATAGTAATTTACTTACTTATTAGTCATTCTTTGTTGTTATTCACTAAGAAAAATCTTACTTAATTCTTTACTCTGATTTTATCTAATCCATTCTAGTAATCAATATGAATCCTTTAATCAATGGATTTCTCTTTATATATTTGTATTGGAGTGGAATTTTTCACTGTTTCAATTGTATAATCCTCAGCTACTGCAATTGGTAATCGACCTAAAGCAATTTGATTATAATTCAGTTCATGACGATCATAAGTAGAAAGTTCATATTCTTCCGTCATTGATAAACAATTTGTTGGACAATATTCAACACAGTTACCACAAAATATACAAATTCCAAAATCAATACTATAATTAAGCAATTTTTTCTTTTTAATATCTCTTTCTAATTGCCAATCTACAACGGGTAGGTTTATTGGGCATACACGGACACATACTTCACAAGCAATACATTTATCAAATTCAAAGTGAATTCGGCCCCTAAAACGTTCTGTTGTGATGGATTTTTCATAAGGATATTGAATAGTTATAGGTAAACGATTTGTGTGAGATAAAGTAATTATAAAACTTTGACCAATGTACCTTACAGTTCGTATTGTTTGTTTTCCATAATTAATGAATCCAGTTACCATAGGAAACATGTCAGAAATATATATCAATAATTGGATGTTTCTTTCTCTTATTTTTTGAAAAATGAAAACAATTTTTTTATTTATCAAAATAGTTATAGTGAAACAAGTTGGAAAGCAGTTGTTAATAATAAATTACCCAAAGAAATAGGTAAAAGAAATTTCCATCCAAGATTTAACAATTGATCCATTCTCATCCTGGGCAAAGTCCATCTTGTTGTGATAGAAATAAAGAGAAACAAAAAAGATTTAGCTAACGTAATAGCGATACTAATTGTTATTCCGATAACTTCTCCCATTTTATTTTTTCCAAAAATATCATAATTAGGAATCAACATGTACAGAATAGGGAAATTCCATCCAGCTAAGTATAGAATTGTTACAAACAATGAAGAAACTGATAAGTTTAAATAAGAAGCAAGATAAAATATAGCATATTTGATACCTGAATATTCGGTTTGATAACCTGCAACTAATTCTTCCTCTGCTTCTGGTAAATCAAAAGGCAATCTTTCACATTCAGCTAAAGAAGAAATTATAAAAATAATAAACCCTATAGGCTGACGCCATAGATTCCATCCCCAAAAACCATATTTTGACTGTGCTTCAATTATATCAACTGTACTTGAACTGTTAGATAATCATAGTCGATGATCAAATGAATTTTATCATCGCTATTTCAAAACCGTACATGAGATTTTCATCTCATACGGCTTCTCTATGGTCAAAACAACTTATATAAACTCTTTGCCCTATTCTAAGCATCTTTGTTCAAAGATAGAATAAATATCAACGTTACAAGGGCGACCAATGCAATTCTGTCCGTTATAGAAAAGGATACTTCCGAATGGATCTCATACTTTATAATGAAAATGTATATTTGTAGTAATAACTTAATTTTTCAATAAAATGCTTGTTATCTTTTTATAATAATCAATTAATAAATAATTGTTTCATTATCATTACTAAGAATTATTATAACATTATGTCTAGGAATCGGAATAAAAATAGTCAAAAAATATGAATTTTGATTTATTCTTCATTTTATTTCTTTTTTCCTGTTTCTCTTTCTTAAAGAATACCTTAAAAAATAAAGAATTAATTCGTTCTTGATAGTTATTTATTCAATAAGTGAGCAGAAATATACTCTAGATTGGAATCGTAGGGAAGTACTTCTTGATAATTTCTACTAATTTCAAGTCCTTATTATGATTCTTTTTGTACAGAAAAATCTTTGATATCTTACATTATCTTTATTACGAATCTTTTATGTACTTTTGTTTTTCTAACCGCTCACTGACTTTTTTGATTGATCCCCCATAATATAAAAGAGATTTTAGTAGACAATTTATACAATTGAGATTTTTTTTATATCCGCTTCAAGATATTATTCAAAAAATCTTGGGATAAAAAGTTTACACAAATTTCATTCTTGTACAGAGGGAAGGAGCATTTTTTTAACTACAAATGAATAGATCGTTCTTTTTTTCACTCATATAACTATCTAGTTTAAGTAAAGAACTTAAATAAATCTTGAATCCATAAATCTATATTTAATACATTGAATGTATTATTCATAAAAAAAGAAAAAGAATAGTTACTATTCTAACGAATCACACGTAGAGATATTGATAAAACACATAACGTTAATGGTATTTCATAACTAATGGATTGAGCAGCAGCTCGTAAACCACCTAAAAAAGAATATTTATTATTTGATCCATACCCTGACATAAGAAGACCAAGAGGAGCAATACTCAAAAAAGCAATCCATAAAAAAACACCTATGCTGAAATCCGCTAAAATAAAACGATATCCAAAAGGAATTACTAAATAACTTAATAGAATAGATACAATTGCTATGGATGGTCCGACACTAAATAAACGAATATCACTTCGAGATGGTAAAATATCTTCTTTTAAAAGTAACTTAGTCCCATCTGCTATAGCTTGAAGAATACCCAAAGGACCCGCGTATTCAGGTCCAATACGCTGTTGTATAGCTGCCGATATCTCTCTCTCTAACCAAACAATAACTAATACCTCTATAGTAATTGCCAATATCAGGGTAAAAATAGGTACAATCCATATTAGTCCATAGACTTCTTTTAAAAATTCCAATTGGAAAAAAGAATGGATAGTTTGCATTTCTGTTGTATCAATTATCATTTCAACGATCGACTTCTCCCATAATAATATCTATACTACCTAATATTGTCATGATATCGGCCAATTTCATTTTTTTAACGAGTTCAGGAAGGATTTGCAAATTGATAAATCCTGGGGAACGAATTTTCCATCTCCAAGGGAAAACGCTATTATCTCCTATCAAATAAATCCCTAATTCTCCTTTTGGAGCTTCTACTCTCACATAAAGTTCTTGTTTTGATAATTCAAAATTAGGTGAAGGTTTTTTACCGATAAATCTATACTCAAAGTCATTCCATTCAAAAGGGTTCGTGTTCATTTTATTAAAGCGCCGGATTTCTAAATTTTCATAAGGTCCCCCAGGAATTCCTTCGAGAGCTTGTTGAATCATTTTTATGGATTCTCGCATTTCTCCAATTCGTATTAAATAACGGGCTAATGAATCTCCTTCTTTTTGCCATTGAACTTCCCAATCGAATTCTTTGTAACATTCATAAGTATCTATTTTACGCAGATCCCATGGTATTCCAGAAGCGCGTAACATAGGTCCTGATAAACCCCAATTTAATGCTTCTTCCTCACTGATAATACCTATTCCTTCAACTCGTTCCAAAAAAATAGGATTATGTGTAATAAGTTTTTGATATTCAACAATTCCTCGTCGAAAATAATTACAAAAATCTAAACATTTATCTAACCATCCATAAGGTAAATCCGAAGCTACGCCTCCAATGCGAAAATAATTATGCATCATTCGCATACCTGTAGCAGCTTCAAATAAATCATATATCAATTCTCGTTCTCGAAAAATATAGAAAAAGGGAGTCTGTGCACCGATATCTGCCATAAAAGGTCCAAGCCATAACAAATGAGAAGCGATGCGACTCAATTCCAACATGATTATCCTGATATAGCTAGCTCTTTGAGGTACTTGAACATTTTCTAACTGTTCTGGTGCATTTACTGTTATTGCTTCGGTGAACATAGTAGCTAAATAATCCCATCGTGTTACATAAGGGAGATATTGTATAATTGTTCGATTTTCCGCTATCTTTTCCATTCCCCTGTGTAAATAGCCCAATATGGGTTCGCAATTAATAACATTTTCTCCGTCGAGAGTAATGATCAGTCGAAGAACGCCATGCATTGAGGGGTGTTGAGGACCCATATTCACGATCATTAACTCGTCTCTTGTACTAGGTAAAATCATATATTTTATTCCTTAATTTATTATTATTATTTTATGAATTGATTCAAGAAACTTATTATAAAATGAAAAGAATTTCATGCTAAAAAATAAATAATGAAATTAACGTGTTTTTAATTCCCGAATCCCTAATTGACTAATTACTTTTTTATAACGTACTTGATTTTTTTTTGATAAATAACCTAGCAATCGTTGTCGTTTTCCCAAGATTTTTCGTAAACCTCTTTGTGATAGAAAATCTTTTTTGTGTAATTTCAAATGTGAAGTTATTTTTCTTATCTTATTGGTGAAACTCAATACTTGGAATTCAATAGAGTTGATTTTTACTTCTTTTTCTTCTTGTGAAATGATGGAACTAAATATACTTTTGATCATAAATAAAATAATTTTTATACTCTCCTTGGTTTTTTCTTTCATTGTTTCAATTACTAAAAAATAGCTGAGGTCATTTATTTTTTTTATTACAATTTGTTGAAGTGATTAATTATTTCATTTGGAATATTTTCAATAGAGACTTTTTTAGTTATTCAAGTTATAACCATAAGTTATTCATATATTACTTTCTTCCTCCATCCAAATCAAATCAAAAATTTGATTTGGATAGGAAGTATAATATCTTTTGTTAGTAAGGAAATAATTCGTATCTATTTACATTCAAAGTGAATTGAATAGACTTTGAAATGGGTATCTTTTATGGGAATGAAACAAAATATACACGTACATTACATCTTTTTTTTAAAGAACGGTTCTTCATTACAGAAATTGGTTAATATATACTAAAAATTGCGTAATTCTATAATTGTGGATACATATGTATTTTTAACATACTAAAATGAATACCCTTTTGCATATCAAACCAATAGCGATTCATACAAGCTAAATCTTCTAATCTATAGTTAGGCCAAAGAAACAATCTGCATTTCATGAATGTATTTTTCTCGCTATTTATATTAAGATCCCCATTTTCATTTAAAAAATGGAAACAAAGTTTTTTTTTAGAGTTTCTTCTGTTCTTTTCATTTAAAAAGTCGATATCATTCAAAGTATAGAAATTAAAACAATTTAATATTCTCCATTCTCTACGACGTTGGTAAGATAGCATATTTTCATAAAAGATAAAATGGTAATCCCTTTTGTCTTCATTTATGAGCCTATTATTAGTATTAGGTAGTATAATTCTTTTCTCCAGGGTTCCCCTATTGATATGGGATTTTGTTATTTGTTTTAGATTTTTCTTTTTGTGGGACTGGTTTTTATTAGTCAATGAAATAGTTAGAATTTGATATACAAGAAATTGTTTGTCTCTTATTTGAGATAAACAAATAGGCTCAATAATGAATATTCCTTTTTCGATTAATTCAGTAAGATCAAACTTATTCTGAATCAACATTACATCAAAATCTATCTCCCCTCTGTTAATTGAAGATACAACAACTTCTTTTGGATTTGGAAGTTTAAGTAAAAGACAATATATTTGGATATTATCCATCATTCTTTGGGTAAATAATCTATTATTCCATCTTAATTGAAAAAGAAAGCCTTTTTGAAGGAAAAAATCCAGTTCTGTTTCTTTTTTTTTATTCCATTGTTTTATCTTTTTATTGTTACTTTTTTGAATGTCTTTGATGCTATCATCTTCTTCCATATCTTTTTTTTTTATTTCTTTTTTTGAAAATGACATATTGAGTAAGTTTTTTTGATTGTCATTTTCTAATTGAACATGTATTTTTTCATTAGCTGATATATTTTTTTCATCAAAAAGAAGTGATTGGTTTGGTAAAAGCCACGGTTTCATTTGATATGCATCAAAAGGTGGTATAACTTCTGTAAAAAACAAAGATGGAATAGTTGATACATTATCATGTATTTTCTCTTGATTCAATCCCATCCAATTAAAAATTCCATGAAATGAGTTTCTATTTTGAAAAGTCACAGTTAAAAAATCAATCTTTTGATAATTAACTAATTTTCTATCAAAGTTATTTTGATAAGTATCACTAAGACCTTTTTCTTTTCGATCATTAGTGCTGTCTCTATTTAGTGACTCATAAAAACTTTTGTATTTTTGCATATTACATATATGACATAAATAGATAATTAGATTTCTTTTTAATTTTGAGTCATAAATAGTAAAGTTATTTTTAATTACACAACTCCAATTTAGATATTGATATGATAAAATATTATAATTGTAACTTTTTTCTAATTTCTCTTTTTGATTTGGTAATGAATTTGTTGCATAGTCATTCGTTTTTATGGAAGAAGTTAATGAGTTCTTTTTTTTTTTATATAAATCCAATGAAATGGAATATCTATTTTTTATTGTATAATCTTTACTCTTTTTATTTTTTCTTTTTTTTCTCCATGTTTTATTAAGTAAGTTGTATGGATAATGGGCTTTGAACCAGTCTTTCCATTCTATTATTTTATACTTAATCATTTGATTATGGTGAAAATCATAATCAAGTATTGCTTGTGTAATAAAAAACTCTTTGATTTGATCTTTCAGAAATTTGTAAATTCCTTGATCTGAAATGAGAGATATAAAATGATAATTATTAAGTAATGGGGTTTGCAATAATTTGTAAAGCACATATGCTTGGGACAAATAGGATAAGTCAAAAAAAATGTTATTATTACTAATATAGGTTTTATCAAATTCCCTTCTTTTAGTAGGAACAATTGGTTTTGTTTTTTGATTTTTGTTATATCTTTTTTCTTGGTTGTTCACGGGACAGATTTTATTACTCAATTTTTTTATTGATTTCAAAAAAATTGGTAAATTTGTATCATCAAAATAAATTGCAAGTGAAAAAATATTTATATAGCTTTTATAACTAAATGATTTTATAAAGTAATTTAATTTACGTATTAATCTTATATATATATATTTTATTATTATTTTCCACATTTTTTTGTTGGATTTTAATTTATTTTTATTATATTTAATGAGTTTTTCTTTATCTTTTTGAATTTTTTTGATTTTATTTTGCATTATTCTTGTTCGAGCAAAAACATCTTTATTATTATTTTCTATTAAGGACAGTTCAGTTATGGGTTGGGATACAATAATGGGTTCATTACTCACTTTCTGATCAGTCTTTAACTCTTTTCTTTTTTTATTATTAGTTGGTTCATATATTTTTGTTTTGACCAATTCCAATAATGAAAAGAGATTGAATTTATCAAATTCTTTCATTATTTTTTTGATAATGAGAGCTTTTTTAGTTATCCATTTTGATTTTGTTTGTTCTTTTAAAAACAAGACAATCTTTTTTCGTATTCTTCGAATGATTTTTTTGAGTTCTTTTTTTAAAAAGGAAGACTGTTTTCGAGGATTTCCAAAAGGAACTTCCGTTTCCATTCCAGAAACTGTTAAAAAAAAACAATCATTTCTTTCTTTAATCTTCTCTTTAAGTAGAATTTCTTTTTTCGCTTTTCGCCATAGAATAAGTCGGAAAGGAAATATAATCTTTATTTGCATACCTTCTGTTAACCAATTTATTGGGAATTCCTTTTCGGATAATTGAAGACCCGTAGAGGTGCATTTAATATGCATTTCTCGATTCCAATCTTTCCAATCTTCTGCCCATTCAGGAGTTTGTAATAATAGGATAAGGCCAATATTTTTAACTATAATGAAAGATAAAAATACAATATATTTCCTAATAAAGGATTGAGCTAGTAACAATAAACTTCTTGTTGTTTGAGCAGATGGAATATTCTCCCAAGCTTCTGCTATTTCTAGAGATTCTTCTATCTTTTTGGTTTTTTCTTCTTCAAGGTATAACTTTTTGTATTCTTCGTCTTTTATCAAAAAATTTCTAAAGAGTAAATTCTTCATTTCAGAAGTATAGAAAAAAAGGGTTTTCTCTATTCGATCAAAGAAAAGTGGAGAATGCACATTGGCTTGAAGAAGTTTCAACGTAATAATTTTACGTCTTTGAGCACGCATAGCTCCTCTGATTAGATCATGATTAAAATCGGATTGTGGTAAGTAATCTAGTAATATTATTACTTCTTCTTGCTCATGCGTTTTAATTGTATTTATAGTTTCATTATAATCGTCATCAAGATCAGTATAAATGATTAGGTATTTACTGTTTCTTGATCGAATTCCATCATTTAGGCTAGATTCGTCTCCAAATTCTCGTCTGTAACCATTGCTCAATTTGTACAACCATTTAGGAATCTTTTTACTAATTTCTTCTATTCCAATAAAATCATTTGTAACTCCATCGAATTCCAAATTTTCTTGGTTTTTAAATAGTAAATCCGCTTTTGTTTGTTTTGTTAATAAGCCCTTTTTTCTTAAAATAAAAATAGATATGGGTTCAAAGAAAAATTGATTGATTGAGTACAACGAATTACCAATACAATTGAAAAATAATTGAGTATCAAACTCAAGGGAATCCCTTATATATTTATTTTTTCTTTTTTTAAGATTAAAATCATTCAAATTATTAACAAGTAGTTGATAAATTCGATTTATTAAATATTTTTCTTGAGTTAGGGTTTTATGTGAATTCAGTGTTCCTCGATATGGTCCATTTAAAAAAGGATCACATGTTTTAAGCAAATATGTATTTTTATTATTATCATTACATAATCTGATCTTTTTATCAATTATATCTAAAAGAGGAAATCCTTTTTCCAGGGCTTTGATTCGAATTATTAATTCGTTACTTAAATTGTATCTTCTTTTTTCATTGTCAGTATCAGTATAAAACGAATAATAAGATTCTTCGGAGAATAACTTGTCTATATGGAGTTCGATCCTTTCTGAAAAAGTGGCTAAACTAGGTAGATATGTAAAAGACATTTTTGGTTTTCCATCACTTTTTGATGGATAAAAAAAATATTGTGACATTTCATTTCGTATAGCATTTTCAAATGGATCCTTTTTGATTTTTATATAGCGCAATGGGCGATTCCATCGTTGATAATCGAAAAGAAAAGTAATGAAAGGTTTTTCAAACCAGAAAAGAATCTTTTCCTTTTGTTCTTCTTTAACTAATTCCCCATTATATTGATACCCATTAAGATACGAATCTTCGTAAACTGGTCTATCTTTATAGCATGTCCCTTTTGTTTTTTCTTTTTCATTCACTCGGATTTCTTCCCTTTCTTC